GCTAAAGTCGCTGCTAAAAAGACTGTGATTATGCCTATCAAAGCTATTAGATTCATTATGTAAGGTATAACTAGAAAAAGGGGAAAAAGTCGAGCTACAAGAAAAATTCCCGCCGCTACCATAGTAGCAGCATGTATCAGAGCCGAAATAGGGGTAGGCCCTTCCATGGCATCGGGCAACCATACATGAAGAGGAAATTGTGCCGATTTAGCAATTGAACCGGAAAATAATAAAAAGGTACACAAAGTAACGAATCCAAGATTAACTTGATTATTATAAATCAAGTTATTGAATATTTTGAACAAATCGCGAAATTCGAAGCTGCCCGTTATCCAATAAAGACCAAGAATTCCTAATAATAAACCAAAATCCCCTACACGATTAGTTACAAATGCTTTTTGACAAGCATTCGATGCACTAGGGCGTGTGAACCAAAAACCTATTAAAAGATAAGAACACATTCCAACTAATTCCCAAAAAATATAAATTTGTATCAAATTCGAACTAGTAACTAATCCCAACATTGAAGTATTGAAAAAACTCATATAAGCAAAAAATCTCAAATAGCCTTGATCATGAGACATATAATTATCACTATAAAAAAGAACCATAATTCCAACTGTAGTAATTAATATTAACAAAATAGAAGTAAGTGGGTCAATCAAGTGTCCAAACTCTAAAGAAAAATCATTATTGATGGTCCACGACCATATATATTGATAAATAAAACTGCTATTTATTTGCTGAATAGACAGATCAATTGCAAAAATCATAACTATAGTTAACAATAAAACATTTGGAAAAGCCCACATACGACGAAGTTTTTTTGTTGTCGCCGGAAAAAGTAGAAGTCCTGCTCCTATTAACATAGGGACTGGGAATGTAAGGAAAGGTATGATCCATGAATATTGATATATATGTTCCATAAAAAAAACTTTTTTAATTACTAATTAATTATTTCTTGTTTCTGATTTATCAGCTCTTCTATCTTTTAAAATAAGTCAGTCAATAAAGAAAATAAATGAAAAAATATGTAAAACTGAAATCGAATTTTATATTCTTAATTATTTAATTATTATCAATTTTTCAAAAATACTTCACATATTAAAATAAAAAAGTTAGAATTGGTCAAATAAAGATACTACTGAAAAAAAAATACTTATTCTAACTAACTAGAAATCCTTTTTTTCAATGAATTACTTAAAATTACTTATTTTTAATTACAAATTTTTATATAGGGTTAAGGAATTATAAGAAAAGTGGTTTGTTAAATTTTGATAGTGATAGGAATAAAAAAAAGATGATATAAAACCTTTGAATTAATAATTAAAAAAGAGAACGATAATTGACTCAAAATAATATTGAGTTAAAATAATTCATTAAGTTTAAAATTTTTTAACTTTCTTAAAAATTATTATTCTAAATCACTATATAGAATAAGCTCTTTCAATCGAATTAATAAAAAAAGAGCCTTTCCGATTTTATTATTTTATTTAGATAAAATGTGTCAGTTTTGAATGATCTATTTTAATACTTGGGTTGGAAACTTGATCAAGGTATATATTAAATTAAAGATAATTTTTTTTAAGTACGTAAGAGAACTGGAAATTTTGTTCTTATATGATAGACTATTTAATGAGGTTTCTAAATCCTAACCCAAACTCTTTCGACACTAAAAAACTAACCAAAAAAATCTTTCCATAAATCTATTGAATGTAATTTTTAAATTGGAATTCATAAAATTTTCTTTTTTTCACTCTTAAATAAAATTTTCGTCATGAATTTGAATATTTCATAAAAAGTATTGCATTAACTCCTTCAAGCTCGACGATTAAAAAAAAATAGATTATTATGATTTGAAGCAAGCCGCTATGGTGAAATTGGTAGACACGCTGCTCTTAGGAAGCAGTGCTAGAGCATCTCGGTTCGAGTCCGAGTAGCGGCATAACATCCTATAATTTTCAAAAGGATACAATAAAATCCTATAATGACTTCACTTCGTAATTTCAATTCTATATACGAAAAGAATAAGAGAGGAACCCCCCGTAAATTTTTTATTTATTTATTTATTTTTATGATAGTTTCGAGTTTGGAACATATATTAACTCATATATCTTTTTCAGTCGTGTCAATTGTAATTACAATTCATTTGATAACCTTATTAGTCGATGAATTCGTAGAACTATATGATTCGTCCGAAAAGGGCATGTTAACTACTTTTTTCTGTATAACAGGATTATTAGTTACTCGTTGGTTTTTTGGGGGACATTTACCATTAAGTGATTTATATGAATCATTAATCTGTCTTTCATGGGCATTTTCTGTTATTCATATAGTTCCGTATTTTAAAAAATATAAAAATTATTTAAGCGCAATAACCGCGCCAAGTACTTTTTTTACTCAAGGGTTTGCCACTTCGGGTCTTTTAAAAGGCATGCATCAATCCGAAATCTTAGTACCCGCTCTTCAATCCCAGTGGTTAATGATGCACGTAAGTATGATGATTTTGGGCTATGCAGCTCTTTTGTGTGGATCATTATTATCAGTAGCATTTCTAGTAATCAGATTTCAAAAAATTATAAGAATTTTTGATAAAAGCAATAATTTATTAAATGATTCATTTTACTTTAATGAGATACAATGTATAACGGAACGAAAGAATTTTTTAAGAAATATTTCCTTTCTTTCCTCTAGGAATTATTATAGGTTTCAATTGATTCAACAATTAGATGACTGGAGTTATCGGATTATAAGTATAGGATTTTTTTTTTTAACTATAGGTATTCTTTCGGGAGCAGTCTGGGCTAATGAAGCATGGGGATCATATTGGAATTGGGACCCAAAGGAAACTTGGGCATTTATTACATGGACCATATTCGCGGTTTTTTTTCATACTCGAACAAATAAAAATTTGGAGGGTTTAAATTCGGCAATTGTCGCTTCTATCGGTTTTCTTATAATTTGGATATGCTATTTTGGAGTTAATTTATTAGGAATAGGACTACATAGTTATGGTTCATTTACATTACCAATTAACAATTGAAGTCAAAGGGTCTGACGAATGCAACTCTATAGGAAAGCAAAGCATATAGACAAAGCATAGAGACAAAAAGCTTCAGGTAAGCTGTTGAGAACTTTTTGAATCACCATACTACTTGATTCAAAAAGTTCTCATAAATGTTGATTCAAAAAGTTCTCATAAATGCCAAAAATTTTTGGTTAGAATTCATTTTTTTTTTTAGAAAAACTATCTAAAACTATCTATAAAAATAATTAGATAGAATAGCTTCGACTCTGTCAATTGATAATGAGAAAACGAAATCCGGATAAATACCAATACTTATTACAGGCAGAAGAATAGAGATCGAAACAAATAATTCCCGAGGTCCCGAATCAAAAAAATAAGAGTTTGGGGCATTAAACAGTTTGTATCCATAGAACATCTGTCGTACCATAGATAATAAATAAATAGGAGTTAATATCATTCCAACTGCCATTACGACAGTAATTAATATTTTTGCCGTTAAAAGGTATTTTTGGCCGCTAATTAGTCCAAAAAAGACGACCAATTCCGCAAAAAAACCACTCATGCCCGGTAATGCAAGGGAAGCTAGTGATAAAATACTGAAGGTCGTGAATAGTTTTGGCATTAGGGGAGCCATTCCACCCATTTCATCAAGATAAAGACGACGTATTCTATCATAACCAGTTCCTGCCAAGAAAAAAAGTGCAGCACCAATAAATCCATGTGATAGAATTTGTAAAATGGCTCCATTGAGTCCCATATCACTTATAGAGCAAATTCCTATAATTATGAAACCCATATGAGATACAGAAGAATAGGCTATTCTTTTTTTTAAATTTCGTTGACCAGGAGATGTTGAAGCTGCATAGATTATTTGCATTACGCCTATTATTATCAACCAGGGGGAAAAGATAGAATGAGCATGAGGCAATAATTCCATATTGATTCGAATCAATCCATACGCCCCCATTTTTAATAGGATTCCGGCTAGAAGCATACAAGTACTGTAATGGGCTTCCCCATGAGTGTCTGGTAACCATGTATGTAAAGGTATAATCGGTGATTTGACAGCAAAAGCAATAAAAAATCCAATATAGAAAAATATTTCTAGTGCCACAGGATATGATTGATTGGCTGATGTTTCAAAATTGAATGTCGGTTCATTGGAACCATATAAAGCGATACCCAAAGCTCCCATTAATAAAAAAACTGAACCTCCTGCAGTATACAAAATAAACTTTGTAGCTGAATACAGACGTTTCTTTCCCCCCCACATGGATAGAAGTAGATAGACGGGAATTAATTCTAACTCCCACATGATAAAAAAAAGTAAAAGATCTTGAGATGAAAATAATCCTATTTGAGCACTATACATTGCTAACATCAGAAAATGGAATAATCGGGAATCCCGAGTAATTGGCCAAGCCGCTAAAGTAGCTAAAGTGGTGATAAATCCTGTCAGTAAAATAGGTCCTAAAGAAAACCCATCTATTCCCAATCTCCAGTACAAATCAAAAAAAGGGATCCATTTATAATCTTCTGCTAATTGGATTAATGGGTCCTCAAGTTGGAAATAATAAGAGAATGCATAAGTTATTAAAAGGAGCTCTGCTATACATATATATAAAGTATACCACCTAATTAGCTTATTTCCTCTATGAGGGAAAAAGAAAATTAATAAACCCGCGGCTATCGGTAAAACTACAAATATTGTTAACCAAGGAAAAGAATTCGTGGTAAAGACAAGATACGCTTAGACTAGAAAAACCCGTGCTAGAAAACATAAGATAATATATATTTCTTTTTTTCGAGTACGGGTTTTTGTCGGTAAAGAAAAAATCAAATGTATTCAAGTGGGTTTTTCTGGAAAGTATCAATAAGCTAGACCCATGCTTCGAGTTGTTTCATGCCATAAATAAACTCGAACACTCAAGAAATCTGTTGGACAAGCAGATTCACATCTTTTACAACCGACACAATCCTCTGTTCTTGGAGCAGAAGCAATTTGCTTGGATTTACACCCATCCCAAGGTATCATTTCTAATACATCCGTGGGGCAGGCTCGGACACATTGAGTACACCCTATACATGTATCATAAATTTTTACTGAATGTGACATTGGATTTTAAATTTTTTTAACGTCATAAAATTTCAATCTAGTAAATTTCTAAATGAATCATCATATATTTAGAAACCAGACGAATCAATGATTGATTTACCAGAAATCTTCTATTCAATTCTGGATCAACTTCTGAGATAGAGCCAAGATACTAGAATTTCTTACATTTTCACAACCCTGATCAGACAACTTACGTATCATACATGCCAACTCAAATTAATGAATATGAAAATTATATTCTATACAATTAATACTACTTATTCAATAAATTCGATTGATTGATACGGGTGGATTTTCTGTTACGATAAATAGACGAAACAATAGCCGGTCCAATAGCTGCTTCAGCGGCTGCGATAGCTATAACAAAAATTGAAAAAATATTTCCCTTTAGTTGGCGACTATCAAAAAAATCAGAAAATGTTACGAAATTTATATTAACAGCATTCAGTATAAGTTCAAGACACATAAGGGCTCTAACCATATTTCGACTCGTGATCAATCCATAGATACCGATAGAAAATAAACAGGCACTCAAAATAAGTACATGTTCGAGCATCATTGACCAGCTCCTTATCAATTTCGATTTATTTCAATATGAACAACAATTCCATCTCAGATTGACTAGAATTAAGAATATCATAAGTACAGAACCAAAAAATCTATGGATAATAGATCAAATAAAAGAATTTATACAATTTATACATAAATAATCTTTAAATAGAATTGAAGGAAAATAGATGTGATAACATAGAAACCAGTTTTAATTTTGATTACTAATTCGAAAAATTTCTTACTGACGAGCCACAGCAATCGCACCTATCAAAGCAACTAAAAGAATTATTGAAATGAATTCAAATGGAAGAAAAAAATCCGTTGCTAAATGAATTCCAATTTGTTGACCATTAGTTATCAAATCTTGTTCTATAATCTGATTTGATGTTGTAGTCCAAATAATTCCGTACCATGACGTATCTGGAATAATAGTAATTAGTGAAACAAAAATACTTGTACAAACTAAGGAAGTAACCCCATTTCCAACAGTCCAAAGATTAAAATCTTTGTAATATTCTGAACCATTCATGAACATTACGGCAAATATAATTAAAACATTTATAGCTCCCACATAAATAAGGAGCTGTGCAGCAGCTACAAAATGAGAGTTTGATAAAATATAAAATAAAGATATACAAACAAGAACGAATCCTAATGAAAAGGCAGAAAAAATCGGGTTGGTAAATAATACTACTCCTAAACCTCCTAATATAAGACCTAACCCCAGAAAGACTAAAAGAAAATCATGTATTAGTCCAGGTAAATCCATTGCACGTAAAATAAGAAATAAAAAAATTGAATTGTTTCTTCATGACCTTATTGACTTGACCAGGAAAAACCTTTTTTATATTTTATATTCTTTTTTTTTTTTTTGCTATTATTTATAATATAAAATAGCAAATATATAATATTATAGTTATAGGCTCTTAATTTTAAATCTGTTAAATCTGAAGGGGTGCAAATAATTACTATATGTACAACTATTGTACTAATTTCATTCTTTCTTCAAAAAGGCATTCGAAATTAGATTCTCGAAATAATTATGGATAGAATTATAGATATATTAATAGATTGTCAATCCAAATTCAGTTTCGATGCAATTTTCATGAATCAAATCAATAGCTGGAATTTCGAATTTTTGTAGTCATTGACCAAGAAAATGAAAGAAACCCCCTTCCATACCTTTAAATCAAAACAGAATTTTCGTTTTTTTTTATTTTTTAGTTTAATAATTGTACTTTTTAATCAATCAAAGTGTTTTATCCTTTTTTTTTATTTTTTAGTTGAATTTAAAATTGTTCGAATCGTATAATCGTCAACTACTGACATTGGTAAACGACCCAAAGAAATTTGATTATAATTCAATTCATGACGATCATAAGTAGAAAGCTCATATTCTTCCGTCATTGATAAACAATTTGTTGGACAATACTCAACGCAGTTGCCGCAAAATATACAGATTCCGAAATCAATACTGTAATTTAGCAACCGTTTCTTTCGAATGTCAGTTTCAAATTTCCAATCAACAACAGGCAGATCTATAGGACATACACGAACACATACTTCACAAGCAATGCATTTATCAAATTCAAAATGGATTCGACCGCGGAAACGCTCCGATGTGATTAATTTTTCATAAGGATATTGAATAGTTACAGGTAAACGATTTGCATGGGATAAGGTAATCATGAAACTTTGACCAATGTACCTTGCAGCTCGTATGGTTTGTTGCCCATAATTCATGAACCCAGTTACCATGGGAAACATAGCGTGAATTTTTATGAATAATTTTATCTTTGTTTTTTTCTCTTGTTTGATTTGAAGACAACTCATAATATTCTTTTATTAGACTTTTCTTTTTTTATTATGCTTTTATTTTAGAGTGAAAGGAGTTGAAAAGAGGTTGTTAATAATAGATTACCGAGAGAGATAGGTAAAAGAAATTTCCATCCAAGATTTAAAAGTTGATCCATTCTTAGTCTCGGTAAAGTCCATCTTGTTGTGATAGGAATGAACAAGAACAAATAAGTTTTAACCAATGTAATAAAGATACCAATTGTTGGTCCAACGACTCCGCTTATGTTATTTATTTCAAAAAACTCATGAACGAATATATACGGAATAGAAATATTCCAACCGCCCAAGTAAAGAACTGTTACAAATAATGAAGAAACTAATAAGTTTAGATAGGAAGCAATATAAAATAAACCAAATTTGATACCCGAATATTCCGTTTGATAACCTGCTACTAATTCTTCTTCTGCTTCTGGCAAATCAAAAGGTAATCTTTCACATTCTGCTAGAGAAGAAATAAAAAAAGTAAAAAATCCTATTGGTTGACGCCATAAATTCCACCCCCAAAAACCAGATTTTGATTGGGCCTCAACTATATCAACTGTACTTGAACTATTAGATAATCATAGTCGGTGATAACATCACTGTTCCCATCGCTATTACAGAACCGTACATGAGATTCTTACCTCATACGGCTCCTCGAAGTCCAGAAAAAAATTTAAGGACCAGATTGATTGTATTATTTATTTTGATATATTTGTAGAATAGATCGGATCAAAATAAAATCAAATCTATCGACGTTCCAAAATTCGAGCAATGAAATTCTATTTGTTATAATACTAAAACGAAAAAAGTACTTCGGAATTGATCTCATCCTTTAATAATTTCAATTTTTATTTATTGAGTAATAACTTTAATCCTGCAATAAAATACTCTTTGTAAAATTCCTTGTTAAAATATCAATAGATATTTCAACCTATTGTTTTCGATTACGAAAATATTCCGACGAATTCTATCTCTATGAATATCGATATAGGAGAAAAGAATAAAAAAAGATTGATTTTTCCATTGTAATTCGATTCTTTTTATTTTTTTTTTTTTTTCGTTCTTATTCTTCTTTCTGAAAAAACGAAAAGAAAAAGGGGTTAAAAAAAGGAAAGGATTATTTCGTTCCGGATAGTCAGTTCTTTAATTGTTGGGTAGGAGCATACTCTGGATTGGAATCATGGGGAGCACTTCCTGATCATTTCTACGAACTTAAGGCCCCGATTAATATACTTTTTGTCGAAATAGCTTTTTCGATTATTTTAAAAATCTCTATTACTAATCCTTTGTGTATCTTCGTGTTCCTAACCATCCACTCATTTTTGCTCAATCACCTATTAGCATTAGGGTAATACCTATGGAGAATATCTAAAAATGATAGTGAAAACTCCATAAAGTTGATCTTTTGAGCCCGCTTCAAGCTAGGATGACTAATCAACCAATCTTGGGGCAAACAGTCTTCTTTTCTTATGTTTATTTCTGTTTTATTCTTGTACATAGGAAATGAGTCTCAATTTTTTTACTGCAAATTTCAAAGTTGTTTTCTTTCACTCATATAACTATCCAATTTAGTTCATCAACTCAAACGATGAATAAAAAATGAAGATATCTATTCAATTCATTTCGCTTTCTTCCTAAAAAGAAAGGAATAGCGAGAGAGTTATGTTTCAACGAATCGCACGTAGAGATATGGATAACACACAAATAGTTAAAGGTATTTCATAACTAATCGATTGAGCAGCAGCTCGTAGACCACCTAAAAAGGAATATTTATTATTTGATCCATATCCTGACATAAGAAGTCCAATGGGAGCAATACTTGAAATGGCAATCCATAAAAAAACACCAATATTTAGATCAGTTAAACCAAAGTGATAGCCAAAAGGAATTACTGAATAGCTTAATAGAGTTGATATGACTGCTATAGATGGTCCAATACTGAATAAATGAGTATCCCCCCTAGATGGAAAAAGATTCTCTTTGAAAAGTAGTTTTGTACCATCCGCTAGAGCTTGAAGAACTCCTAAAGGACCTGCATATTCGGGTCCAATACGTTGTTGTATCCCTGCGGATATTTCTCTTTCTAACCATACAATTACTAGTATGCTTATCGTGATTCCCAATACAAGAGTCAAAATAGGAGCAAACTCCCATATAATTCCATAGACCTCGTTTAAGGATTCTAACCTCGAAAAAGAATGGATAGCTTGTACTTCTGTTGTATCAATTATCATTTCAACGATCAACTTCTCCCATAATGATATCTATACTACCTAGTATTGTCATAATATCAGCCAATTTCATTCTTTTAACTAATTCAGGAAGAATTTGCAAATTGATAAAACCCGGCGGGCGAATTTTCCATCTCCAAGGAAAGCCGCTCTGATCCCCTATCAGAAAAATTCCTAATTCTCCTTTTGGGGCTTCCACTCTGACATAAAGTTCTTGTTTCGGTAATTCAAAAGTAGGCGAGGTTTTTTTACTAATGAATCGATATTCGAAATCGTTCCATTCCGGATCCTTTTCTCTATCAAAACGTCGGGTTTCTAAATTCTCATAGGGCCCACCCGGAATTCCTTCGAGAGCCTGTTGAATAATTTTTATAGATTCCATCATTTCACCAATTCGGACTAAATAACGAGCTAATGAATCTCCTTCTTTTTGCCACTGGACTTCCCAATCAAATTCGTCATAAGACTCATAATGATCAACTTTACGAAGATCCCATTGTACTCCGGAAGCTCGTAGCATTGGTCCCGATAAACCCCAATTTATTGCTTCCTCCGCACCAACAATACCTACTCCTTCAACTCGTTTTAAAAAAATAGGATTTCGCGTAATAAGTTTTTGATATTCAGCAACTCCTGTTAAAAAATAATCGCAAAAATCCAAACATTTATCTATCCAACCATGAGGTAGATCAGCCCCTACCCCCCCGATACGAAAATAATTATGCATCATTCTCATACCAGTGGCAGCTTCAAATAAATCATATATTAACTCTCTCTCTCTAAAAATATAGAAGAAAGGAGTCTGTGTACCAATATCTGCCATAAAAGGTCCAAGCCATAACAAATGAGAAGCTATACGACTTAATTCCAACATAATTACTCTGATATAGCCAGCTCTTTTGGGCACTTGAATATTTCCTAACAATTCTGGACCATTTACTGTTATTGCTTCTGTGAACATAGTAGCCAAATAATCCCACCGTGTTACATAGGGCAAATATTGTATAATTGTTCGGTTTTCCGCAATTTTTTCCATTCCTCTGTGCAAATAACCTAATATTGGTTCACAGTCAATAACATCCTCACCATCTAGAGTAACAATGAGTCGAAGAACACCGTGCATTGATGGGTGGTGGGGACCCATATTGACTATCATAAGGTCTTTTCGTTTAGCTGGTATATTCATAGGGGTTTCCTCGATCCATTCCACGAGTTACTTAAAACAAAAAGAAGTTCATCTCAAGATCTAATAAATCAAATAATTCATAATTCAACAAAACTCTTCAAATTAAGAAATTAACGAGTTTTTAACTTCCTTTTAACTTCCGAATATCCAACCGACTAATTAATTCTTTATAACGTACTCTATTTTTCTTTTCTAAATAAACCAACAGTCGTTGGCGTTTTCCTAAAATTTTTCGCAAACCTCTTTGAGATAAGTAGTCTTTTCTATGCAATTCCAAATGGGAAGTAAGTCTTCGTATCTTATTAGTGAAACTTACTATTTGAAATTCAACAGATCCCTTGTTTTCGTCTTTTTCCTTTTGTGAAATAACTGAAATGAATGAATTTTTTACCATAAAAAAGGACCCCCTTTTTTTAAGTTTTAAGTTTAAGATATTTTTTATTGATCAGTAATAATAATAAATGTATTCTATTAATAAATAATAATGTCAGTTCATTTAAATTTTGTATACACTTTAATTTGGTATACAAAAAAATCTTGATTTTGTTAGTAATTCAAAATTCTATTTGACAAAATTTGGAATTAATCAATCCAATTTTTTAAGGGTGGTCTATTTCTTCGCTTACAAAGAAGAAAAAAAGTCTACCTAGCAAATAAAAAGTAAAAAAAAATTCCATTGATTCATTTCTAAATCTAATTGATACATGATTGAATTCTATGTACCAGAATGGAATATGCAGTGTAAAAGAATAAGGCGTCTATCTCCTTCTTTTCCTTTTCATATACTAGAAAAAATAGGCTATGATATATATATGAAAAAATCACCCTTACTAAAATTTCAATCGCGGATATATATATATCCTTACCATACTGAACCGACTTCCATTATTCGTATCGAACCAATAGCGATTCATACAAGCTAAATCCTCTAATCGAAAATTGGGCCAAAGAAAAAATTTCAATTTAATTAGTTTATTTTTTTCTCTCCAAAAATGTTTTCTTTTATCCAAAATGGGACTGCCTTTTTTTATCTTAATGTTATTCCCATTGACAATTTCGGTATTTATATGAATATCTTTTTTATTTTGTAAATTGAAAGAAATTAGAATTCTTAATTCTCTACGACGTTTAGGGGATAAAATATTTTCAGGAACAAGTAAATCATAATCATTTTTTTCTCTATTTCCAATTATATTGTGATATCTTTCAATAGATTCGGTAAAATTCTTTTTATTTTTATCAACATAGAATTTTTCTCTATATTTTTTATTAATTTGTTCTTTGTTCTTATGAACTAATAAGATACCCACCATTTGATACAAAATAAATTGTCCATCAGTTTTTACCGATAGACGGACAGGTTCGATAATCAATATTCTCTTTTTCATCAATTCTGTAAGAGTTACATCTTTCTGAACCATCAGAATATTCAGATTTATTTCTTGTCTTTGAATAGAAGATATAATAATTTCTCGTGGATTTGTCAGTCTAAGTAGGAAACAATATGCTTTGATATTATCAATTATTTTTTGATTTAAAGAACCATTCCATCTTAATTGAAAACATAAATACTCTTTTAGGAAGAAATCAAGCTCTACTTCCGTATGACTTTTGTTTTGATTTTTATTTCTATGGTTTTTCATATCTAATCCCATATAATCTTCTTTAATATCTTTTTCTTCATTTGTGAAAACTGCTCCAAAGTCCATTTGGTCGTCAGATTCGTTTTCTTCATGATTTCGGTTCTCGAATTCAATAATTTTTTTTTCATTCGATTGTGATGGTATAGATATAAGAAGGTCGCCTTTTTTATTCCCGTTGATTTTATTTTTTTTACTAATATTTTCATTTCTATGAAAATTTAAAAGAAGAAATTGAATGGGTATTGTCCATGGTTTTCTCTTATATGTGTTGTAAAATATCACAAATTTTCGAAAGAACCAAAGTTCAAAATTCGATATGAGACTATTTTCTATTTCTTCATTCATTCCCATCCAATCAAAAAAAAGAGGGTTTTGTTTGGATGAATTTATTTCTTGATCTTGGTAAATTGGAAGAAAAGAAATATTTTTCTTATCAATTTTATCAATTATTTGATATTTATTGGTTGGAGTCTTAGTATTTTTTTTATCTTTGCTTCCGGTATCGATCCAGGACTCAATATCGACCCTCTTTCTAAGAGAAAAATTTATAATTCGCCAATCAAAATATTTTCTATCTGGGCTTTTTTCTATATCGATAATATCATCTTCTGCTAGATAATTCTTGATAGGAATACCTTCTAAGATGTCAAAAAATTTTCTTTTATTTGTGTTGGAATTAGAAAGAATCTCTTCTTTATTAGTTGGTGATTCGTAAATAAAGAAGTCCGTCTTTTTTTCATAATTAAGAGATTTATATGATAAAAGACTATATCTAGAGTGCTTTTTAAAATTATCCTTTTGATTCGCAAAAAAGTCTGCCTCAAAATCATTTTTTTTTTTATAATAAATTAATTGGTCTTGTTCATGTAAATTCCATTTGCTTAATTTTTTATTTTCAACCATATGGTGTTGAGAGATTCTATTTCGACATTTTTCTGGTATTAATCTAGACCATCTACGCTGAGATAAATCGTATTTATATTGATAATGACTTCTTAACCAGTTTTTCCATTGATTGATTAAAGAAAAAGACTTTCGAAAATTTTTTTCTTTTAATTCTGATTTTTCTTTTAATTCTGAATTAAATAATCCTTTGGCTCTAAAATAATCTTTTATTTCGTTCTTAAGAAAAAGGTTATGGTATTGAAAGATTGATCTTAACTTATATAAATTAAGAATTTGGGTTTGTGATAATTTGTAAAATACATACGCTTGTGATATGAAAGATATGTCACAAAAAATCTGTGAATTCTTATTAATAACAGCAATATCTCTTGACTTTTTTATAATCGAAATAAAGTTAATTTTTTTTTGATTTGGTTTATCAATTTTTTTGTGATTTGATTCATTATTGGAAATGTATTTAGTAATAATCTTTTTTATTGATTCAAGAAAAAGCTGTGCATTGAGCCTTGGAATATTGATGATACCTAAAAAGATATCTAAGTATATATTTTCAATCAAAAATTTTATAAAAAAGTAAAATTTACGCACTAATCGAGCATTTTTTTTTTTTAATATGTGTGAAATATTGTTTGATGATTTGAATTTTTTATCATTAGAACTTTTTTTTATTTTGTTAGGACTAATATTTACTTCTGAGGTTCTAATTTTTTTTTTCTTTTCTTTTGTAATTTTTTCTATTTGATTTCGAATTATCTTTCTTCTAGCAGAAAGATCTTGCATTTTTTTTTCTATCAGTGAATAATTTGTACAAGGTATAGGTCGAATTGGGGTGGACAATTTAGAAACCGTCCGATTATTGTTATTGAGTATCGAATCTTTTTCTTTTTTACTTTCATTTAATTGATCTACTTCTCTAAATTCCGATAAAATTTTTTGATTTCTTTTTGATTTTGAAAATTTCTTTATTATTTCTTGTCGAAAAAAAATGTTTTTTATGACCCAGTGCTTTTTTTCTTTTGATAAATTTTGAAATAATTTTCTTCTTTCTTCTAAAATTGTTATAACTCGAAAACCTTTTTTTTTTATCTTTATAATTTTTTTTTCAAGTTTTTTAAAGATGGGTTTAAAAAGTGAAAGCCGTTTTCGGGGAGAACCAAAAGGAAGTTCCGCTTCCATTCCCAAAACTGTTAAAAAACAAAAATCCTTTTGATTTACTTTCGTTTTTTTTTTACTTTTATGAGGGAATTTTACCTTCGATCTGTGCCAAGGTTTTAAACGAAAAGGAAATAGGATCTTTATTTGAATCCCACTTGTTAACCAATTTTTCGGAAATTCTTTTTCTGATAATTGAACCCCATTATAGGTGCATTTAACATGCATTTCTCTACCCCAATCCTTTAAATCGTCGGACCATTCGGGAGTTTGAAAAAATAATATACGAATGATATTTTTAGTTATTATTAATGAGGGTAATATAATATATTTTCGAAGAATTGATT